TTGACGGAATATATAATTTCCTGCTACGGAGCCCGTAAAGGCGTTGTAGATACTGCTGTACGAACATCAGATGCTGGATACCTCACGCGTAGACTTGTTGAAGTAGTTCAACACATTATTGTACGTAGAACGGATTGTGGTACTATCCGAAGTATTTCCGTGAGTCCTCGAAAAGGGATGACGGAAAAAATTTTTGTCCAAACACTAATTGGTCGTGTATTAGCAGACGATATATATATGGGTCTACGATGCATTGCCGTTCGAAATCAAGAGATTGGGATTGGACTTGTCAATCGATTCATAACTTTTCGAGCACGACCAATATATATTCGAACCCCTTTTACATGTAGGAGTACATCTTGGATCTGTCAATTATGTTACGGTCGAAGTTCCACTCATGGGGACCTGGTTGAATTGGGAGAAGCCGTAGGTATTATTGCGAGTCAATCAATTGGGGAACCGGGGACTCAACTAACATTAAGAACTTTTCATACGGGTGGAGTATTTACAGGCGGTACTGCCGAACATGTACGAGCTCCTTCTAGTGGAAAAATAAAATTCAATGAGGATTTGGTTCATCGCACACGTACCCGTCATGGACATCCTGCTTTTTTATGCTCTATAGACTTGTATGTAACTCTTGAGGGTCGGGATATTATACATAATCTGAATATTCCACCAAAAGGTTTGATTTTAGTTCAAAATGGTCAATATGTGGAATCAGAACAATTGATTGCCGAGATTCGTGCCGGAGCATCCACTTTTAATTTTAAAGAGAGGGTCCGAAAGCATATTTATTCTGAATCAGAGGGAGAAATGCACTGGAGTACCAATGTCTACCATGCACCCGAATACCCATATGGTAATATTCATTTATTACCAAAAACAAGTCATTTATGGATATTAGCAGGAGCGTCACGTACAGCCAGTATAGTGTCTTTTTCGCTACACAAGGATCAAGATCAAATGAATGTTCATTCTCTTTCTGTCGAAGAAAAATATATCTATATCTTTGACCTCTCAATGACTAATCATCGAGTAAGACATAAATTGTTGGATACTTCTGGTAAAAAAAATAGAGAAATTCTTGAATATTCAATACCTGATCGAATCATATCCAATGGTCATTGGAATTTCATATCTCCTTCTATTCTTCAAGAGAATTTGGATTTCTTGGCGAAAAGACGAAGAAATAGATTCATCATCCCATTACAATATGATCAAGAACGAGAGAAAGAACTAATATCCTGTTTTGATATTTCTATTGAAATACCCATAAATGGTATTTTACGTAGAAATAGTATTCTTGCTTATTTCGATGATCCAGTATATAGAAGAAGCAGTTCAGGAATTACTAAATATGGGGCCGTAGAGATAGATTCAATTGTAAAAAAGGAGGATTTGATTGAGTATCGAGGAACAAAAGAATTTAACCAAATACAAATAAAAGTAGATCGCTTTTTTTTCATTCCCGAAGAGGTGCATATCTTACCTGGATCTTCGTCCATAATGGTCCGGAACAATAGTCTCATTGGAGTAGATACACGACTCACTTTAAATACAAGAAGTCAAGTAGGTGGATTAGTCCGAGTGGAGAGAAAAAAAAAAAGTATTGAACTGAAAATCTTTTCTGGAAATATCCATTTTCCTGGAGAGACAGATAAGATATCCAGGTACAGCGGCATTTTGATAACACCAGGAGCGGTAAAGAAAAATTTTAATGAATCAAAAAAAGAATTGAAAAATTGGATCTATGTTCAACGAATCACACCCACCAAGAAAAAGTATTTTGTTTCAGTTCGGCCTGTAGTCACATATGAAATAGCTGATGGCATAAATTTAGCAACACTTTTCCCTCAGGACCTCTTACAGGAAAAAGATAATATCCAACTTAGGGTTGTCAATTATATCCTTTATGGAAATGGCAAGTCAATTCGCGGAATTTATCACACAAGTATTCAATTAGTTCGGACTTGCTTAGTATTGAATTGGGACCAAGAACAAAATGATTCTATAGAAGAGGTTCATACTTCCTTTATTGAGGTAAGGGCAAATGATCTAATTCGCGATTTCATAAGAATTGACTTAATCAAGTCCACTATTTCGTATACCGAAAAAAGGAATGATACGGTGGGTTCGGGATTGATTCCCGATAATGGATTAAATAGCACCAATATCAATCCTTTTTATTCCAAGTCGAAGATTCAATCACTTACTCAAGATCAAGAAACTATCGGTATGGGTACCTTGTTGAATCTAAATAAGGAATGCCAATCTTTTATTATTTTGTCATCATCCAATTGTTCTCAAATTGGTCCATTTAATGGTTCGAAATATAACAATGTGACAAAAGAATCGCAGCCCATAATTCCAATTATGGATTTTCTGGGTTCTCTAGGTACTATTGTACCTAAAATAGCGAATTTTTATTCATCTTACCATTTAATAACTCATAATCAGATCTTGTTAAAGAGATTTTCGCTACTTGATAATTTTAAACAGACTTTCCAAGTACTTAAATACTGTTTAATAGATGAAAATAATAGGATTTATAGTCCCGATCTATGCTGTAACATCATCTTGAATCCATTCCGTTTGAATTGGTGCTTTCTCCGTCACAATTATTGTGAAGAGACATCCACAATAATTAACCTTGGACAATTTTTTTGTGAAAATCTATGTCTATTCAAATACGGACCGAACATAAAAAAATCTGGTCAAATTATAATTGTTCACGTTGATTCCTTAGTTATAAGATCAGCAAAGCCCTATTTGGTCACTCTAGGAGCAACTGTTCATGGTCATTATGGGAAAATACTTTACGAAGGAGATAGATTAGTTACATTTATATATGAAAAATCGAGATCTGGTGACATAACGCAGGGTCTTCCAAAAGTGGAACAAGTCTTAGAAGTGCGTTCGATTGATTCCATATCGATGAACCTCGAAAAGAGAGTTGATAGTTGGAACGAATGTATACCAAGAATTCTTGGAAGACCCTGGGGATTCATGATTGGATCTGAGCTAACCATAGCCCAAAGTCGTATCTCTTTGGTTAATAGGATTCAAAAGGTTTATCGATCTCAGGGGGTACAGATCCATAATAGACATATAGAAATTATTGTACGTCAAGTAACATCAAAAGTGTTGGTTTCAGAAGATGGAATGTCTAATGTTTTTTCACCTGGAGAATTAATCGGGTTATTGCGAGCAGAACTCGCGGGACGTGCTTTGGACGAAGCGATTTGTTATCGGGCAATCTTATTGGGAATAACGAGGGCATCTCTGAATACTCAAAGTTTCATATCCGAAGCGAGTTTTCAAGAAACCGCTCGAGTTTTAGCAAAAGCTGCTCTACGAGGGCGTATTGATTGGTTGAAAGGACTGAAAGAGAACGTTGTTCTGGGGGGGATTATACCTGTTGGTACCGGATTCCAAAAATTAGTACACCGCTCAAGGCAAGACAAGAACATTCATTTGGAAATTAAAAAGAATAATCTATTCGAGTTAGAAATGAGAGATATTTTGTTACACCATAGAGAATTATTTTGTTCTTGCATCCAAAACAATTTATATGAGACATCAGAACAATCATTTATGGATTCCTAAGGGGAGATTCATTTTTTTTACCCCTTTCCTTTAATTTAACTATTTTTTTTTATCTGGTCTGATCATTGATTTGGTAATAAATAAAAATAATAAAATAAGTAATAAAAAGAAATTAATGTAATGGTTTGAACTTTCGTATCGACGGTCAATTCCCGTTAGAAGGTTCCCTCGGAACAATCATTATTTTTTTAGGGTATCTCGTCTATTTGCAAAAAAACAAAGAGGGAATGTGGGGTAAAATGACAAGAAGATATTGGAACATCAATTTGCCGGAGATGATGGAAGCAGGAGTTCATTTTGGTCATGGTACTAGGAAATGGAATCCTAGAATGGCCCCTTACATCTCCGCAAAGCGTAAAGGTATTCATATTACAAATCTTACTAGAACCGCTCGTTTTTTATCAGAAGCCTGTGATTTAGTTTTTGATGCAGCAAGTAGGGGAAAAAGCTTTTTAATCGTTGGTACCAAAAATAAAGCAGCGGATTCAGTAGCATCGGCTGCAATAAGGGCTCGGTGTCATTATGTTAATAAAAAATGGCTCGGTGGTATGTTAACGAATTGGTCCACTACGGAAACGAGACTTCATAAGTTCAGGGACTTAAGAGCAGAACAAAACATGGGGAAACTGAACCGTCTCCCCAAAAGAGATGCAGCGATGTTGAAGAGAAAATTATCTACCCTGCAATCATATCTGGGTGGGATCAAATATATGACGGGGTTGCCCGATATTGTAATGATCGTTGATCAGGAAGAAGAATATACGGCTCTTCAAGAATGTGTCATTTTGGGGATTCCGACGATTTGTTTAATCGATACAAATTGTAACCCAGATCTCGCAGATATTTCGATTCCAGCCAACGATGATGCTATAGCTTCAATCCGATTGATTCTTAACAAATTAGTATTTGCAATTTGTGAGGGTCGTTATAGCTATATAGGAAATCGTTGATTATTATTAAAAATCAAAATAATCAAATTGGTTAATTATTTGATTTGGGAATTCCATACCATAGATTTATTGGATCGGTTATTATTCCGGAATTAAAAAAATTTTAAAGAGATAAATAAAAAAAAAAGTACTGGGGATATTGATCTTATGTGATTGCTTGTAAATAATCGATTAATTATTAAAGTGGGTGAGTTCATAAAGAGATGGTTGAATCAAAATAATTCCTTTTTTTTTAAGTTCAATTTCTATCAGAGGACAATATGAATGTTATACCATGTTCCATTAAAACACTCAAAGGATTATATGATATATCGGGTGTAGAAGTAGGCCAACATTTATATTGGCAAATAGGGGCTTTACAAATCCATGCCCAAGTACTTATCACTTCTTGGGTCGTAATTGCTATCTTATTAGGTTCAGTCATCATAGCTGTTCGGAATCCACAAACCATTCCGACCGGTGGTCAGAATTTCTTCGAATATGTCCTTGAATTTATTCGAGATTTGAGCAAAGCCCAAATCGGAGAAGAATATGGTCCTTGGGTTCCCTTTATTGGAACTATGTTCCTATTTATTTTTGTTTCTAACTGGTCAGGTGCTCTTTTACCTTGGAAAATCATACAGTTACCTCATGGGGAGTTAGCTGCGCCCACGAATGATATAAATACTACTGTTGCTTTAGCTTTACCCACATCAGTAGCATATTTTTATGCGGGTCTTACCAAAAAAGGATTGGGTTATTTCAGAAAATACATTCAACCAACTCCAATTCTTTTACCAATAAATATCCTAGAAGATTTCACAAAACCTTTATCTCTTAGTTTTCGACTTTTTGGGAATATATTGGCTGATGAATTAGTAGTTGTTGTTCTTGTTTCTTTAGTACCTTCATTAGTTCCTATACCCGTTATGTTTCTTGGCTTATTTACAAGTGGTATTCAAGCTCTTATTTTTGCAACTTTAGCTGCGGCTTATATAGGCGAATCCATGGAGGGTCATCATTAACTAGTCTTCAAAATAGTTTTTTTCTTTTAAACTTATTCCAATTCATGCATGGCTCAAGAGAATCCAATCGGTTGGGAACATAATAGATACGGATACAAATATATATCATAGTATATATGGTCTAAAATCAATCGTACGAGGAAAGATGGACGGATATTACGGAATTGAAAAAGGATGGCTTAGGGAGCTCAAATTAGATATATGTAATGTCTATAAGTTCAGTTCATGTGTATCTTTCGAAAAATAATTATAGAATACAATTCCATATGAAATGCGGGTAGTACACGTTATAGAAGAAAGAAATGTATATGTGATATTAGATATTCATTAGTTATATAGGGATTATCTCTATAGATAATTCCTATATAATATAAAATCTATTTTATTTACAATTTACAGTCCACTGTATTTATATGTATGTAGATGGATTCCAATAAGATTTTCTTCTCTTTTCTTTCGTCTGTGACTATGCGTGGATTGAATGAAAAAACAGATGAACTCGGGAATGGAATAGAATAAAGAACGAAGAATTGATGAAAGAATGGTTCGAAAGAAATGCAATAACTAGAGCTGTGTGCATATGGATTTACAAAAACCCCATTGTGGGTAGAAACTAAAAAAAACGAGATATCGAAATAGTTCTGATGATTCAGTTGATTCAATAAAATTTTTATTTTAATTCATAATTTTTAGTTACTTCCACCCGATGGATCTTAGTAATAAAATATTAAGTAATAATCCATTGGTTAATTGTATCATTAACCATTTCTTTTCTTTTTTTTGTGCGAGGAACTTACCTATGAATCCACTGATTTCTGCCGCTTCCGTTATTGCTGCTGGATTGGCTGTAGGGCTTGCTTCTATTGGACCTGGAGTTGGTCAAGGTACTGCTGCAGGCCAAGCCGTAGAAGGTATTGCGAGGCAACCAGAAGCAGAGGGTAAAATACGAGGTACTTTATTGCTTAGTCTAGCTTTTATGGAAGCTTTAACAATTTACGGGTTGGTCGTGGCATTGGCGCTTTTATTTGCGAATCCTTTTGTTTAATGTAACCCTAGAAATGTGAAAAAGTATCTTACGTACCTTTTTTTTTTTACTTTTTTTAGAAAGTGTTTCAACAAACGAGATATTTCGCAATTGACATGAAACCTAAAACCTAATCTAATAATATCTTATTTGAAACTTCAATAAAAAAAAAGAAAATAAAGAAATCGATTAAAAAAAGACAAGTGAGGTGATAGAAAAAGAATTCTGGTTCTTTGTTAGTTCTATCTATATGAAGAGAGCATATGAAAAATGTAACCGATTCTTTTGTTTACTTGGTGGGGCACTGGCCATTCGCCGGAAGTTTCGGGTTTAATACCGATATTTTAGCAACAAATCCAATAAATCTGAGTATAGTGCTTGGTGTATTGATTTTTTTTGGAAAGGGAGTGTGTGCGAGTTGTCTATTTCAAGAATAGGTTGGATCCAACCGGCCGTACTTTATTTCTGTTCTTTTATTTATTTATTATTTATTAATAGAATAAAAAATAGGAAAGAAAGGTGTACAATCTCGACGAATTACTTCTGAATAAATGAAATTCAATTTCGAAATCATATATATATGTAAGAACCGTAGCATTTCGTGACTCATTGGTAAATCAACTTTGATTCTCTATCAACCAATAATGTGAGACCATTAACATGGTTAAAGCTAAACTGTTTGAAGTCAAAGCATAACATGGGTATTCTTTCTACCACTATGTTAGTATCGAAATGACTTAAAAATGAATAGAATAGTTAGTAATTTATTCGATATAAGACACTCATATCGATAAAACGATTTGAACTGAACCATTTACTAGTTCCTAGTAAAAATTTACTAAAAAAAAATGGGCACCTTACCTCTTTTTATCCAATGCCAAATCGACGACCTATGTATAAAAAAAAAATAAGA